AACCCTCATGAATCAATTTTTGTTCTTTCATTCCAGGTAACCTCCTTGAAGTATCAACTAATGGAGGAATAGTTATATAACTCACTTTTCCTCTCTATTTTACAAATAGGAAGTTAGAGATCAAATTCGGATACCAGAGGTGGAAGATTACCATATATAACACAAAATTTCTCCTCCAATTCTTTCTAGTCGAGCTTCTCGATCTGTTATTATACCTCGAGAAGTAGAAAGAATTACAATTCCCATTCCACCTAAAATCTTAGGAATTCGTTGATAGTTGGAATAAATTCGTAAGCCGGGCCGGCTGATACGCTTTAAAATGGTTCTAGTTTTATATATTCCTTTTCTGGTTTTTCTATGTCGCAGAGTTGAAACCAAGAAATATTTGTTACTCTCCTGATGTTTCCGAACGTTTTCAATAAAACCTTCTCGTAGAAGTATTTTAATAATGTTTTCGGTGATATTTGTAGATGCTATTCGAACCCTTCCTTTTTTATCCGTGTCAGCATTTCTTATAGAAGTTATTAGATCGGCAATAGTGTCCCTACCCATGACGAACTAGAATTATAGGTTCCTCCTAATTTTGATATAATCAACATGTTTCCTTTTTTTTCTTTTTTTTATTTTTATTATAAAGTATATACGTGAGACACAATCTACTAATTTGATCTATTTCAGATACCCTATACTATATCATAGTCTCATCTACTACTATTTATAATACTTCGGGAGCTAATGAAACTATTTTAGTAAAATTTAACTGTCTCAATTCTCGAGCGATCGCACCAAAAACTCGAGTTCCTTTTGGATTTCCTTCTTGATCAATGACAACTGCAGCATTGTCGTCATATCGTATTATCATACCGTTTTCACGTTTGAGTTCTTTACATGTACGTACAATTACAGCTCTAATTACTTCTGATCTTTCTAGAGGCATATTGGGAACTGCTTCTTTGATTACAGCAACAATAACATCACCAATATGAGCATATCGGTGATTACCAGCTCCTATGATTCGAATACACATCAATTTTCGAGCTCCGCTGTTATCCGCTACATTCAAAAGGGTCTGAGGTTGAATCATATCATTTTTATTTCAATCTGTTATTTCAATGCAAAAGTATGAAAGAAAAAAAAGAAATATTGTCCGTCCAGAAATAAATAAACCTGCGGTTGTTTTTTCATCCCCAATACCCCTTTTTTTTTTAGTTCTACATCTCTATCCTGAAATAAGAAATTGAGTTCGTATAGGCATTTTGCGCGCAGCTATTGAGATAGCTGCTCTAGCTACAGTTTCTGATACTCCACCCATTTCATAAAGTATTCGACCCCGTTTAACAACGGATACCCAATATTCAGGGGATCCCTTCCCCGAACCCATACGTGTTTCCGCGGGTCTTACTGTAACAGGTTTGTCGGGAAATATACGTACCCATATTTTTCCACCACGACGCACATATCGTGTCATTGCTCTTCGCCCTGCTTCTATTTGTCTAGCTGTAATCCAAGCAGGTTCAAGTGCCTGAAGAGCGTATCTGCCGAAACAAATATGATTGCCTCGACAAGATATTCCTTTCATTCTTCCTCTATGCTGTTTACGAAATCTGGTTCTTTTGGGGTTATAGTCGATGGTTGTTTCTTAATTCCATCTCTACTGCAGAACCGGACATGAGAGTTTCTTCTCATCCAGCTCCTCGCGAATGAAAGGATTCAAATTCAATAAAATAATATTATAGATACACATTAATAGATACACATTAATAGGTACACATTAATAGATAATACACCAAGTAATGGCTTTTATTGATATTTAATTTCTTACATAAGAAGGAAGATGTAGATACAAGATATACAATACAGCTAGACGTGTGTGTACATTTATGTATCTTTATAGATAATGTAATGTTTTTCTTTTTTATTTTTATAACATAACGAATCCTTTCCTTATTTTTTTTTTACCTCTATCGAATTACGACAAAAGATTGTAATCCAATAAATAGAGGTTTCGCGGGCGAATATTTACTCTTTCCTGTTTCATTCGAAGGTTCAATTCATAACCTCTCAGAATAAATCAATTTTTTCTTGGTCCGTTCCGCCATCCCACCCAATGAATTATTAGGATTCGTTTTCAATAGAAGCCTATGCAGTCACAGGTTCTGTCGTTCCCATAGCTTCTCCATTAATGGTTAGGTCCGAACTTTGCAATGGAGCTTCCAACAAAATTCGTTCCCAAGTCAATTTCCTCAGTTTTTATTAACCTGAAGGCTCTTTATTATTTTATTCTATTTTAAATTATTTCATTTTAAAATTCTTATATTTATAATTATCTTATCAGTATTGATTATCAGTATTGATGCTTTATCACACTGCCTTTTATGACGTGATTCATAGACCATACATATTGGAATCATATATCATTGATATTTTTGTTCTTTCTTTCTATCATCCTTCCATTTATCCACATCCCTTTATTTTTTTTTTTTTGCTTTACAACCCATAA